CAAGAATCAAAACTTTAGATTTACAATCTAATATTTTTAATTAAACTACATTCTTAAATTAAGAGTAAACCTTTTGATTAACAGTCAACAATTCTACTTTAAACTAACTCTTAAAACTACAAGAAAACAATTTCTTAAATTTTGTTTTCAAAACAAAAACTAATAGTTTAATTACTAGATTAAGGTTCCCCTAAATCTACTTTACTACAACTTACTCCCCTTTGGGCAATTGATGGATGATTTGTACCACATCTAAATAATCTTCAAAAAATCATAAAAATTTTTTTACTGTCTTTTACATTTTTATTATACTAACTTTAATATAAATCCACAACTTTAATTATTGTAGGTCAAATTTTACTCTTACATAAACCAAATATATATCTATTTTACTAAATAAATATTTTTTATTATATACCTTAAGTATAAAATAAACGATCATACATGAGACCAAATTTAAAAGTAGTTAATGGGGGTTCTCAATTATTACTCAACCTCCAAAGATAATTTAGAAAATCTGCCAATATTCTTTCAGTTTAAATACTACTTTACTTCTGCTCTTTTAATTTTTGTCTAATTAGGTACTAATCTAATTCGTTTATCAAAATTTAAAATTATAATTTTATCCTTAAATTAATCAAAATTTAACCTATGATTATAAAAATTTATCTTTTAAAAATTATAATTAAAACAAAATAAAGTTTAAATTTTTACAAGCCTAGCCGATTATTCTGGAACAAGTATTATACAAACAATTAATTACCGGGGTAAATTTTTATTGCCCACTTAATAAATTAAAATTAAATAATACCTATTTTAGTAATTTAATAAACCATAATCAAATTTTAAAATTTATAAAAGCATTCTTTATAAGACTTATTTCACCTATTTATTGAAAATAAATTATACTACATTATACTAAAGTCTCAATATACTAAAATCTCAGTTAATCCTTATAGATTAATATTTTTAATTTTGAAAATTAATAGTTTAAAATTTAACTTAAATCTATTATTATATAAAACTCAAAATTTTAATAAATACATTGATCTCTGCCGTAAAATTTTATACCACCTACTATAACAATTATACCTAAAATACTTGAAATAACAGAAAAACACATAAAATAAAAAAACATTATTTCAGTTAGTAATCCCATAAATTTTATAAATAAACTCATTATTATAAACTCTAGAGCAATCAAAATAAAAATAAAACGATGTCACTTAAAAAACAACATAAACAATCTAATAAACATAAAAATAATTACTTTTTCTTTCATTTTAATTTATAAACCCGTTATCTTTAAACTTTTCGCAAAGCCCCCGAAAAATTTAAAAAATACCTGGTAAAATTTATAAAAAATAATAAAATCAACAAAACAAATACAATTAATAATCAAAAAATCCTATAATAAAAAACATTTAACCTAACATTATATAATATGTTATTATAAGAAATATTAATAATAAAAAATCTTATTAATAAACTTAATAAAACTAAATAACTTTTTACCAAATTAATTTTTGATAAACTAGAAAAATAAACCAAAATTACAAAAATACCACTTAAAAACAATAAACAAATAAAATACGAAAATCACACATAACCTCTAAAAGACAATATTGGTATACACATTAATATTCTTAAAATTAAAAAAAAACTACTCTTCATAGGATCTATATTTATATAACTAAATACACCCCTTAGCAAAGAAACCCCTAAGAAAAACATAAAAATAAAACTTTTAACCCTTTCAGTGTAAATGAAAAATTCTAAATTAAACTAAAAGTTTAATCAATTAAACTTGCTACTTAATTTATTTACTTAATTTCAGCGACAAAATCTTAATAACCCAAATATTATATTTTAAATTAAACTACACACTGAAATATACTATAATCTTATATATATATAAGATTATTATAAAAAGAATATAAAACACACCCATAAAACCTTGTAAAAATACTTCATTCACATCATTCGTATTTTAATTGTTTTATTCTTTAGCTGTGTTTTATATTTTTTAATAATAATAATAAGAAATCATAGATTTCATTTTTATATCATATATTATATTTTTAATATAATATATTTATATATATTATATAATATATCAAATAAAAATTTTTTACCAATAACTATTTAAAATAGAACTAAAATTTTGTAAATGCAAATTACATATTTTAAACTTAAATTATAGTCCCATATTATAAAAATAAAAATAAAAAAAACATTAAAATAATTAAATTGTTATACTTAAATGCTCTTATATAACCAGTAAATAGTGTACTAAACACTCCTAAAAAATTAAAACCCATGTAACCAAATTTATTTAAATTATTATCTATAAACTTTAAGTTCTTAACTTTATAAATTACATTTTTTGCCAAATAATCTACTAAAAACTTATAAGCAAATTCTTTGATTAATAATTTAAATATTAAATATCTAAATAAAATAATTAAAACTACATAAAATAAAGGTACATAAAAATCTAAATATAAAAATAACGCGGGCATAATTAATATATTATAATTTAATCATCATAAAAATACTACTGAAAAAACTACTAACCTTAATCTTAAAAAATTTATTACTAATGTTGTCCTAAATACACTAACCACTTTACTAAAACTTAAAAAAAATCTTTTTCATAGGCGATAACTATAACCAAATGTCAAAAAAATAGAAACAAAAAACATTAAACTTAAAAATATTATATAATTATTTATAAAAAACAACTCTAAAATTAAATCTTTTCTTACTATACCTCTAGAAAATATTAATCCACACAAACAAAATAAAGTAATTAACAACTGTAATTGTATAAAAATAGGTAAATTACCATTATTACCATAACCCCGACCATCTTGTTGTCCATAATTACTATGAATAATATAACCAACTTGTATAAATAGACATCTTTTAAATAAAGCATGTCTTACTAAATGAATAAAAGCCACAAATCTTATACCTAGACCCAAAGTAGTTATAGAAAAACCTATCTGCGATAAAGTTCTTAAAGCTACAACTTTTTTTATATCCTCTTCAACTATGGCGGCGACACTCGAAAAAAACATTGTAAACAAACCAATTAATAAAATTACAATTATTACATTATTACTTAATATGGCTTTACTAAAATTTATTAACAAAATTAAACCAGCAGTCACTAAAGTCCTACTATGAACTAAAGAGCTAACCGGTGTGGGGGCCCTTATAGCTTTCGGTAACCACCTGCTAAAGGGAAACTGTGCTCTTTTAGTAAATGAAGTTAATAATAATAATAAAATTATAGAGCTACATAATATTTCAAATCTTAAAAAATAATAACCATAAAATAATACCCCCCTAAAAAAAGTAAAAATAAAAAAATCACCAATCCGATTTGTTAACGCCGTATTTATAGCACCGGAATTTCTATCCCAATTATTATAAAACAATACTAAAAAAAAACTAGAAATACCTAACAAATCTCAACTCAACAATATCGTAAAAATTCTACTTCTATAATTTAACATAAATATTCTACCTACAAAAATTAATAAAACAAAATAATAATAATTAAAATTTAATTCTCCGTGTAAATAATAAGTTCTAAACACTAACACACTCAAAGTAACTAAACCCAAAATAAAAGAAAATAAAATCCTATTAAAATAAAAATTAAATTTTAACGATAAAAAATCTCATTCCAATAAAATAAATCTTAATTTTATAACCGGTAAAAATATAATAATTATTAAAATTATAAAAAAAACAAAAGATATCAAATAAACCGTAATATTAATTTCAAATTTACAAATTTATACTACCCAAACCAATTTACCGTATCATCACTCTATATAAAACCCACCAAAGATAAATAACATTAACATAAAAAATCTTACTAAAGAACTTATGTCAGAAATTAATAATCCTAAAAATATTACAATTTCTAAATCAAAAATTACAAACATTAACATCATTACAAAAAAATGAATTCTAAAAGAATTCTGAATTTTTCCTACACTTACAAATCCTCTTTCAAAAGCTCCGACCTTTAATAAATCATTTTTTTTTACTCTTATAATAAAATTAAAAACATATAATGCTAATAACAAAAAAATAGCAAATAAAGCCACAAATAATAAATTTAAAATTAAGAAAAATTTTTCTTTTAAAAGTTTAAAACTTTTTTTAATTTTCCTTTCGTACTATTAAAACTACAAATTAATAATAATCAAGATAAACAATTCTATCTCACAATGAATTAAACTAATATCACGTTAAATTAATTAAAAGAAGAACAGTCTTAAAACTTAAATTTTCTCCTTTTTTAATAAACTTAAATACAACATCGATGTAAAACTTACCTTACTATAAGAACTAGATTAGGTATGATTTTCTGTTAACTCCGGAGTAATTCTTATAATTATAAATAGAATAACCAATTATATAAAATTCTGCCCTAGAAAATTTTTAAAATTGACTAAACTTTATCAATTTTAAAAAAGAATTTCCGAAGACTTATCTTTGTATTACTACAACAATATTTTTTTATATTAAATTAAATTCATAAACAAAACAAAAAGATAACTAACCAATAACTTCATTCATACTGGAACTCAATAAAAGCACAAATTATTTTGCTACCTTAATGTCCTCACGCTAAGACTGCCATTTAAAAATATTCATTGGGCAGAAGCAAACTTTATTTAAAAGTCTAAGTCTTTAAAAAACATTTGATTAATTATTTAGTTATCTTGTTAAATTAAATAATTGCAAATAATTTTAAAAATTACTTATATTAAAATAATATAATTATTAAACATCTTAATAAATTTTACCAATAAACTATATAAATATAAAATACATAAAATAGTTATAAAACTAATCCCAAAAATACTTCAACTTTTACTTTTTATATTATTTTATTTTTTTAAATATAAATTTCTAATAAATTATCATTACACAAATATCTTAAAAGTCGACTTTTCAACCCTAAATTTTATAATTTTTATTATGAAACAATAAAAATATTAAAATTTCTACCTTTTAATTTTATATTTTATAAACTATAAAATTTTCTTTAATTGATATGCAATACCTATAAATAAACAATTTTACCTTTATAGCCATTATATCTTTTATACCACAAATAAAAATTTTAATTAAACTAAACAGCTTATTTATTCTATATTTAAATAACATCATCTCTTAAAATTATCCAATAAAGTAACCTCCACTGCAATTGGCATAAAACTATGATTTGCACCACAAATCTCTGAACATTGCCCATAAAAAACCCCTACTATAGGAAAACTATAGCACAATGTACTTAAAATACCTCTTATAGCATCTAACTTAACTGATATAGAAGGTAAGGCCCATGAATGAATTACATCTGCAGAAGTAATACAAAAACGAATATTAGTATCACAGGGTACCACACAACGATTATCTACTTCTAATAAACGTGGTTCACCTAAATTTAACTGGTCTAATGATTTTATATACGAATCAAATTCTAACCCTGGAATATCACTAAACTCATAACTTCAATATCACTGATGACCTGTCACCTTAACTGTCAAATTCCTATCTAAATTTATTAATCCATAATAATATAACAACCTTAAAGATGGAATTATTTGCATTAATAAAATTAAAGTAGGAAAAACACTACATAATAACTCACCAAACTGATATTCAATTTTTTTACTTTTAAAATAATAATTATTTATAATTAAATAAACAAATAATAATACTACAAAAACCAATACCCCTAGCAATAATCTACAATTAAATCTATGAAATCAATCTATATAACTTGAAAACAAACTATTTGAAAAATTTAAATTATAACCTTGAAAATAATTCCCAATTTAATTCTTTAAACCCCTTGATTGGAAGATCAAACATACTATTTATACTAAAGAACTCCCCATCTTAATTTATAAAGTTTAAACCCTAACTATTGACAATAGTTTATACTAAATTATTATACTAAAACTTTTAATAACAAGAGAAAACACCCTTAGGGTATGAACCTAACAGACTTACTTATCCTATCTTATTAAATTAAATTAAATAAAACTTTTTAACCTTTTAATTTGCAATTAAAAATACTAATATTATACTAAAAGTTTTATAATTTTATAACAGAACATCTAAAATAAATTTCCGACTGATAGCTATGACCAAATACATACCTTCTTATTCTATACTCAGGTCTACTGTTAATAAAAGCATCATTTATTATAACTTTACTTCTCCCAAATGAATTAACTAAAGTGTATAAAAACAAAAATAACGCAAACACCCTAATTATAGAACCATATGAAGACATAACATTTCAAACAGAATAAACATCTGGATAATCTAAATACTTACGAGGAAAACCATGTAAACCGGCAAAATGAAAAGGAAAAAAAGTTAAATTTACACCAATAAATATTAAAACAAATACCACAGACATTATTAACTTATTATAAACATAACCTGTTATAAAAGTTCACCATAACCTAATCCCTGTAAAAATACCGAATACTGCCCCTAAACTTAACACATAATGAAAATGACTACAACATAATAAGTGGTCATGTAAAATAATATCCAAACTTGAATTAGATAATACTACACCCGTAAACCTCCGATGGTAAACAAAAAAATAAATCCTAAAACTCACAACAACAATGGTTGAAAAACCATTTTTAATTCCAAACAATGTTGCCAACCAACTAAAAACTTTTACACCTGTGGGTACTGCAATTACCATTGTTGCCGCAGTAAAATAAGCACGTGAATCCAAATCTATTCCCACTGTATACATATGGTGCGCTCACACAACACAACCAATTAACCCAATTCTTAAAATAGCATATACTATTCCTAATGAACCAAACACCTCTTTTTTACCTGTTAAATACAGTGTTGACTGTCTAATAATACCAAAAGCAGGTAAAATTAAAATATAAACCTCTGGGTGGCCAAAAAATCAAAACAAATGTTGATAAATTAATGGATTCCCCCCTGTACTTGGGTCAAAAAATGAAGTATTTAAATTACGATCTGTTAATAACATAGTAATAGCACCCGCCAATACTGGTAATGACAAAACCAATAAAAATACCGTAACAAATACCGTTCAAACAAATAACCTTATATGTTCTAACGAAATAGAACTTCTACGTAAATTTTTAGTAGTACACATAAAATTAATACCCCCTAAAATTGAACTTAATCCCGCACAATGTAAACTAAAAATTGCTAAATCAACTCTCCTACCTGGGTGACCCAACGTTCTTAACGGAGGATAAATAGTTCAACTCGTTCCCGAACCTATATCAACAAAAGCTGAATCTAAAATTAAAAATATCGCCGTTGGCAATAATCAAAAACTTAAATTATTTAAACGAGGAAAACTTATATCTGGAGCCCCTAACATCAAAGGAACCATTCAATTACCAAAACCACCAATTATTCTGGGCATAACCATAAAAAAAATTATTAAAATTGCATGAGCCGTAATAATTGAATTATATAGCTGTCCATTACCTAATAACAGTCCCGGCTTAGCTAACTCTAAACGAATAATTAAAGACAATCTTGTTCCCACCATACCTGATCACAAACCAAACAAAAAATATAATGTACCAATATCTTTATGATTAGAACTTTCTAATCAAACTGACAAACCTCCCTGATATTTTTTATATATATTAATATAAGAGGAATTTTTCTTCCAATAAAAATTTTTCTCTTATAAATTTTCCAAAAAGGTAAAATATAAGCTATATTTTATCAATTATTTAAAAAAACAATGATAATCAAAAAATATTAAATATTATAATAACAGTTGACAAAGATACACCAATATTAAAATTATTAATGTTAATAAAATTTTTACCCATTATTCTACAAACAATCAAAAATAATGAATAATAAAATGAAATTAAAAAATAAATAAAAATTATAAAAAAGAACATTTTACTAACAATTATCCTGTTAACAATAATTATAAACTCTGATAAAAATGATAAGGATGGGGGAACCCCACTATTGGATAAAAAAACCAAAGAAAATACAATACCAAAAAAAATCCTAGAAGTAAAAAAACTATTTAAAAAATATACTTTACGCGTAGATGTGGTGTGATAAAATTCCCCAATTAAATAAAATATTAAAGTAGAAGTATACCCATGTGCCAACATTATTATTAAACCCCCAATTTTACTTCTTATTATAATATAAACTAGTGTTAATAGTAAAAATCTCATATGGGTGACTGAAGAATAAGCAGCTAAAGATTTAGCATCCCTTTGAAACACACACCTAAATGAAGCTAAAATTATACCCAGTAAAGCAATAATTACCCAAAAATTATTATATACAAAATTTATTGATCCTAAAATCCGTAGATAACCGGCTGTACCTAATTTTAATAATAGACCGGCTAACAACATTCTAGCCGTAGTTGGGGCCTCAACATGGGCCTTTGGCAATCACAATTGTAAAAAATAAACAGGAAATTTTATTATAAATCTTAATCTTAAAATAAAAAATAACTCCCATGAAATGTTAAAATCAAAATAACAAGTTGTAAATATAAATATTCTTTTATAATAAATAAATAAAAATGGAAAAGAACAAATTGCAGCGTAAAATAATAAATAATAACCTGAATTAATTTTTTCAATTTGTGAACCAAAGCCTAAAATTATAATTAAAATTGGAAATATTGACAACTCAAAAAATATATATAATATTAATATATTTCTTGAAATAAAAAAAAATAAACAAATTATAATTAATACTGCTCTTAAAATTAATAAATTAAAATTTTTTTCACTAATTAACACCACCCCATAAATAAAAATTATTATAAAAATTAATAATACAAAAACATTTGAATCTACCACAAAAAATACCCCGCTTCATGCAATATTTTTAAATAAAACAAATCTAAACATTACAATAAACAAAAAAAATAAAATTGGCTTAAAAAAAAATATAAATCTTAAAAGCAAGAATTCAACCAATGCTAATTTTATCCTTGTAATTACAAATTACACATTCTTTAAAATAAACTAACATAGCAATATGATCATCAATATACAAACACAAATAAAAATAATCAAACCACATCTACAAAATGTCAATATAAAATTGCGAACTCTATCCCCAGGTGGTGGTTATAATTAAAATGAGACTTAACTAAACGCAATAAATTAAATCCTAAAAATAAACCACCACACAAAACATGAATTCCATGAAACCCCGTGGATAAATAAAAAATTCTACCAAAAATTCCATCAGATATAGAAAAACTAGCTTCTTTATACTCTATTAACTGAATACTGGTAAAATAAACAGCCAAAATACAAGTTAATACCATACTATTAGTACATCTTTTATTTCTCAATAATCTATGGTGGTCCCAAGTAACTGAAACACCACTTCTTAATAAAATAATAGTATTAAGTAATGGCACACCAAAGGGATTAACCAAATGTATACCTAAGGGAGATCAACTTTCCCCAAGTTCATGCACCGGCACTAATGCTGCATCAAAAAAAACTCAAAAAATACTAAAAAAAAATATAAACTCTCTAAAAATAAAAAGTACAACCCCAAACTTAAACCCATCTATTACAAAAAAATTATGGTATCCTCTCAGACCCTCCATAGAAATATCCTTCCCTCAAGCAAAAGAAATTAATAAAACTGTAAATAGTCTAAAAATAAAAGGAATAATTAACCCATATTTAAAAAAAATCACCAAAGAACTAGTTAAACCTAAAGAAGCAAAAAATATATAATAAGCATATCTTGATAACCTTAAAATATGAAAATTATGATAAATAACATAAATTATTCTTTAGAACCTAAATCTAATATATTTAATATACTATTTATGTAAAATTTTAAATAAACAATTTTTTTCTAAAATAATATGTTATTAAAATTACTAAAACCAAAGCAAAATAAATAACCGAAAACACAGGCCTAAGCATTGTATATGGTTCTTCAACCAAACATTGTCCTAACCATCTTAAAAATACTGCTGATACAATAAATCTAAAAACTAAAAATTTATTTAACTTACCCAGCGGTGACGTATAATTATTAATTAAGGCAAAAAAATAAAAAATTACAATTCTTATTAATAAAGCTAAAACACCCAAAATTTTATTTGGAATTGCACGTAAAATAGCATAAGCAAATAAAAAATATCATTCTGGAACAATGTGGACAGGTCTTATTATGGGATCAGCTTCAATAAACATCTCCGGATCACCAAGACTATAGGGGTACAACAATGTAAAGACTACAAAAACTAATCAAAATATTACATTATATGCATCTTTATTTCAATATTCAGGTCCGAACCTAATTTTATCATAATCCCCGTGACAATAAATTCTAGAAGTACTGCCTGTACTATGCAAAAAAATTAAATGTAATATAATTAAAACTAACAAACCCCAAGGTAATAAAAAATGAATTACAAAAAAAAACTTTAAAGTAGCACTGGTAACACCAAAACCGCTTCAAATCCATATTACAATTGAAGGCCCTCATACTGGAATAACCCTTAACAAGCTAGTAATTACAACTGCAGCTCAAAAACTTATTTGTGCTCACACTAAAACATAGCCCATAAATGCTTCCATTATAACTAATAAATAAATTGTTAAACCAGACATTCAAACCTTTTTTATACGATAACTTATTATAAACAAAGCTTTAAAAATATGCATATATAAAAAAATAAAAAATAAACTCGCACCATTTGAATGAAATAAACGAAAAATTCACCCATAATTAACTTCATATATAATATATTGCACCGCCCTAAACGCCGCAGAACCATCCGCGGTATAATAAAAAGCTAAAAATGTACCTGTTAAAATTTGAAAAATCAAAATTATGCCCAATATTCTACCATAATTTCAATTAACTGTTAAAGTTTTACTAGTGGGTAGCGTTACCAACATTGAAGTGACAAAATTTATTACATTATTTTTATTTTTAATTATCTCATAAATCTTAACTTCTTCAGAGTTATATTTTATAAATTAAACTAATGAAATATTTGTAATTAAACCCTTTTACACCAAAAATAAATATTCTATCTAAACTAAATTACACAATTTAAAATATTAAAATGTATATCTTTTTGAACCGTAATCAAACATAGTAAAATCTATTTAACATTTTTATTTCATCCAAAGAACTTTACCTTATCAAGATAATATAATTTAATTTTACTAATGAAATCCTAAAAATTTCTTTATTTACAATAACACAATTAATGTCAATGGAATAATAAATATAAAAATTCTTTTATTATATTTAATCATTTTATAATATTTTGTACTTAAATTAACTATTCAAAAACTTAATGATAACGCCGAAAAAAACATTATAAATAATAACAACAAAATACCCACCCCTTGAACTTTCAAAATTTCACTCAAAGAAAAAATTTTTACAAAAAAATTAACTCTAAAGGGTAAATTTATAAAAACTAATATAGTTTCTCATCCAACCATATTGCTAACATTAATTATTTCAAACTTAGGAATAATTATTAATATTAACAAAAAATAATATACAAATAAGAATAAAACATTAAAAAAAGATATCGCAAATCCCAGAGTAATTCAATTAAATGACTCAGTAGAAGATAAAATTAATAAATTTTTATAAGTTTTTACCAACAATATTTGAAACAAACAAAAAAATAAACCCAACATTAAAAAGAAAATTAACTTAGCCATCATTATTTGTAAAAAGATTAATAAAAATGGTAACTTTTGAAATGTCAAAAATCATATTAAATTAAAACCGAACACTCCATTAGTTACTCTAAAAATTCAAAAATGAAAAGGTGCTATTCCAATTTTAAACATAACAATTAATAACTGTAAATATCCAAAAGAAAACATCAAAAACAACAATCCTAACCTTTCTTGCATAACAAAATAATTAAATAATCTGCTAAAACTATTAGTTTGTTTATTTAGCATAACAAATACTAATGTTATTAATAAAAAAACACTTCACCACACCAAAATATTATTAGTAATTAACCTTAATAAACTTAAAAAAATTACAAACATCATTAGAAATATAACCAAAAATGAGCAGGTTTAACCTAAAACAAATTTAGAAGACTTGTATTAAACTCATTAGTTAACTTATATCTTTTGCGCTTAAAACAAATGCACTTCTTATGCTATATTAACTATGACCCCAAATCTAAGATGTGCATATTACATTTTCAAATTAAAAATTTGACACTTTAACTTAAGTTAAACATCTCTTTTTAACTACTAAATAAACAACTTTTAATTACTCATTTAAATATAAATAAATTAACCGTGAAAAAATATAACTTTGAATAAAAAAAACAAAACATTCCATTATAATCGCAAAAATTCTCACTCAAACATATTTTTCACCCAAAAAATTTTCAATTCCTGTGTATAACATTATACTAATTAAATGACCCACTATAATATTAACCGTCAAACGAACAGTTAATGCCAATGGACGAGAAAATTCTCTAACAATTTCTACTAATAACATACTAAAAGTTTTTAAATAAGTATCACCACCTTTTCTTATATATACTGAAAATTTTTCACTTGAAATAAAAGTTAATAAAGTTCTCATTCAAGCAACTATAGCATAAACAAAAGTAAATTCAACCATTCTACATGGTGTAAATGAATAAGTAAAATAACCCCCAAAACAACAAATTAACAACACAATAAAAGTAAAAAATGAAATTACTGACTTTATAGGCAATGTATTACTATAACTAAAAACATTAATTAATCCACTAAAAAATTTTTTTACTAAACTATTTAATATACCTTCTTTAAAATATAACATAAATTGTAAAAAAAACACAAACATAAAAACATCTAAAAAAAATACTTGATTAATTTTATTTACTAAACAAATAATACAAAAAAATAAAACAAAAAAATTAATGAAATTGGCAAAAATTTAAATCAAAATATAGTTATTATTTTATCATAACGAAAACGAGGATAAGATCTACGAATAAAAACAATAATAGAAAAAAATACAAAACTTATTACCATAGAAAATTTAAAAAATAATATTGAACTTATAACTCTAAAAAAAATTAAACTACCATACTCACTTAAAAACAATAAAACAAAAGCTACTCTGGCATACTCTACATTGTAACCTCTAACCAGCTCTCTTTCACCCTCTGCAAAATCAAAAGGAGCACGATTTAATTCAGCAATAATTATAACTAAAAATGGCAAATAAATAATTAATAAACTTAAATTAAACTCTCTCACAAAAGAAAACACTCTATAATGAATTATAATAGCTAATAAATATAACGAAAAAGCAATTTCATATGACACCCTTTGACTACTAGCACGCAATGCACCTCCGATACCATACTTAGATTTTCTTACAATACCCCTAATTAAAGTTGTATACACCGAAAAACCAATTAAACATAAAAAAAACAATATTGAATACTCAAATCTTAAAAAATCAAAAAAATAGGGCAAAATATATCACTCTAAATATATAACCACAAATGAAATTCCCGGAACCAGTAAAAAAGATAAATCTGAAGAGTTCAACGGCGTTATTTGCTCCTTTTTTAATAACTTAACACCATCTAACAAAGCCTGTAAAACACCTATAAATCTAACCTTAGTCGGACCTAAACGATTTTGACTCCTACCTAACAAATGACGTTCGTATAATGTGATAAAAGCAATAGCTTGCAAAATAAACACTATTATTAAAATAATTATTAAAAAATTTATAATCAA